TTTTGAACAATAGATGTCTTTCACATCCAGCTATACCAATGAGTAATCTCTTAATTTTAATTTAAATGGCAGTTCCAAAAAAACGTACTTCTGTATCAAAAAAGCATATTCGAAAAAATGTTTGGAAAAGGAAGGGGTATTGTGCGTCGTTAAAAGCGTTTTCCTTAGGGAAATCTCTTTCTACCGGAAATTCAAAAAGTTTTTTTATGCGACAAACTAATAAAATAAATAGTAAAACGTTGAAATAATCTGAATCGGGCTGACTCGAAAAATTGACTGATTTCATTTCAAAAATAAAATTATCGATTTCCATTCCCTATCGGAGTTAATCAATATAAAATGGAATTCTCGCCGCTTTGAGAATCTAGAATATATATAAAACTCTTTTGTTTACCTTACAAAATTCGAAAAAAAAGAATACTTTATTTTTATTAAAAAAAAACACAAGATACTCGATTTTTTTTAGTATATCTTTTCATTTTCAAGGTGGGGAGTATTATTTTCCCCATCAACCTATTTCTTCCAATAATATAAGTTTTTATTTATTCTATATATTTACTTTCTCTATATCTATATAATATAGAAGAGCGAATATCTTTCGTTACTAAAATAATGGAAACTTAAATAATAAACCCTTTTGTGTAACTTTCTTACTTTTCGATTTCCTCGAAATTCCTATATAGACCACCCTATATCTCTTGTGATGAATCCATTCAAAAATACTTATTGAAATTATTTTGGATAAATAAAATAATGTGTCAATTGTGAATGATTCAAAATGGATTTTTTTTATTAATATTCATTGATAAACTGCATTTTTTGTTTTCGATTTTTGAGATCAACTAAATTTTGAAATAGTTCATTAAAACAAAAATTTGAGTTCTCTCCCTTAATTGAATTGATAGTAGGATTTTTTAATTTTGCAAGAATTCAAGTTGAAGAGAGTATAAAATAAGATGCACGAAATCAAAATGAAGACTCTAAACTAAAATAATGAACCTTCAAATACCTATGTTGAAGAAATTTTTATTCATCAATTTGAATCTTTCCTAAAAAAATATTGCAACCAATCGAATTCTTAAATCTAGACGATTGCTTATTCATAGACTATTATGAGTTCAAGATAAGCCGCTATGGTGAAATTGGTAGACACGCTGCTCTTAGGAAGCAGTGCTAGAGCATCTCGGTTCGAGTCCGAGTGGCGGCATGTCATTTCCTAAAAAAAGTAAATATATCCTATAATGAATCCAACTCTCCATATAGATTTTCTAATTAAAGGACTCCTATAATCTTATGATATTTTCAACCTTAGAGCATATATTAACTCATATTTCTTTTTCGCTCGTTTCAATTGTACTTACAATTTATTTGATAACCTTTTTCGTCGATGAAATCGTAAAACTATATGATTCATCCGAAAAGGGCATGATAATTAATTTGTTCTCTATAACAGGATTATTAGTTACTCGTTGGATTTATTCGGAACATTTTCCACTAAGTGATTTATATGAATCATTAATTTTCCTTTCATGGAGTTTTTCCCTTATTCATATAGTTCCATATTTCAAAAAAAAGAAAAATATTCTAAGCACAATAATTGGCCCAAGTGCTGTTTTTACCCAAGGCTTTGCTACTTCAGGTCTTTTAACTGAAATACACAAATCTACAATATTAGTACCAGCTCTTCAATCTGAGTGGTTAATAATGCACGTAAGTACGATGATATTAGGCTACGCTGCCCTTTTATGTGGATCATTATTATCAGTATCACTTATAGTCATTACAGTTAGAAAAAAGAAAAAGTTTTTTGCTACGAGTAATCGTTTTTTAAATTTCAATGGTTCCTTTTTCTTTGGTGAAATCGAATACATGAACGAACGAAGTAATATTTTCAAAAATACTTCTCTTTTTAATTATTACAGGTCTCAGTTGATTCAACAATTGGATTATTGGAGTTATCGGGTTATTAGTCTAGGATTTATCTTTTTAACCATAGGAATTCTTTCTGGAGCAGTATGGGCTAACGAAGCATGGGGATCTTATTGGAGTTGGGACCCAAAAGAAACTTGGGCTTTTATTACTTGGATCGTATTCGCGATTTATTTACATACTCGAACAAATCTAAAATTGCAGGGTACAAATTCAGCAATTGTGGCGTCTATTGGATTTCTTATAATTTGGATATGCTATTTTGGGATAAATCTATTAGGAATAGGACTACATAGTTATGGTTTATTTACATTAACATATAATTGAATTAAACACAATTTAAGGGATTATGATGAATAGGAATAGAAAAGTGGACAGCACATATCAGATAAAAAAAACTTTGTGTGAACAGGTGAGAACCCTGTGAATTTAATAGTGTAGTGATTCACAGGGTTCTCACCTGTTCAAATTTATTTTACTTAACGTAAGAGAAGAAAAAAACCTCTTTTTTTCATTGTACAACGAACATAAAAAAGAATATTTTTTTCTTTTTTATTCATCAAAACTATCCATAAAAAGAATTAGATAGAATAACTTCAACCTTTTCAACTGATAGTGAAAGAACAAAATCAGGATACATACCAATACCTAGTACGGGTAAAAAAATAGAGATCAAAAGAAATAATTCTCGCGGTCCAGAATCAAAAAAATAAGAGGTTGGTACATTAAATATCTTGTATCCATAGAACATCTGGCGTAACATAGATAATAAATAAATAGGAGTTAATATGATTCCAATTGCCATTACAAAAGTAATTAGTAGTTTTGTCATTAAAAAATATTTTGGACTAGTAAGTAGTCCAAAAAAAACTATTAATTCGGCAATAAAACCACTCATACCTGGTAATGCAAGGGAGGCCATCGAAAAGCTACTGAACATCGTGAATATTTTTGGCATTGGGATAGCTATTCCACCCATTTCGTCAAGATACACAAGACGTATTCTATCATAAGTAGTTCCGGCCAAGAAAAAGAGTGCAGCACCAATAAATCCATGAGAGATTATTTGTAAAAGGGCTCCGTTGAGCCCCATATCAGTGATAGAACCAATTCCTATAATTATGAAACCCATATGTGATACAGAGGAATAAGCTATTCTTTTTTTTAAATTCCGTTGACCCAGAGATGTTGAAGCTGCATAGATTATTTGCATTGCACCTACTATCATCAACCAAGGAGAAAATATAGAATGAGCATGAGGAAATAATTCCATATTGATTCGAACTAATCCATATGCTCCCATTTTTAATAAGATTCCGGCTAGAAGCATACAAGTACTATAATGTCCTTCTCCATGCGTATCTGGTAACCATGTATGTAGGGGTATGATTGGCAATTTGACAGCAAAAGCAATAAAAAATCCAATATAAAATAGTATTTCCAAGCCCACAGGATAGGGCTGATTAGCTAATATTTCAAAATTGAGTGTTGGTTCATTAGAACCATATAAACCGATACCCAGAACTCCCATTAAAAGAAAAACGGAACCACCCGCTGTATACAAAATAAATTTTGTAGCTGAGTACAGACGTTTTTTTCCTCCCCACATGGATACAAGTAGATAAACGGGAATTAATTCTAACTCCCACATCAGGAAAAAAAGTAAAAGGTCCCGAGAAGAAAATAATCCTATTTGCCCACTGTACATTGCTAACATCAGAAAATGAAATAATCGAGAATCTCGAGTAACAGGCCGAGCCGCTAAAGTAGCTAAAGTCGTGATGAATCCCGTCAGTAAAATCGGTCCTATAGAAAGTCCATCTATTCCTAATCTCCAATGAAAATCAAAAAAAGCGATCCATTTGAAATCCTCCACTAGTTGGATTAATGGATCATCCAATTGAAAATGATAACAGAATGCATAAGTCGTTAGAAGAAGTTCTAAAATACATATACATAAAGTATACCAACGTATTACTCGATTTCCTATATGTGGAATAAATAAAATTAATGAACCTGCTGATATTGGCAAAACTACAATTATTGTTAATAAAGGAAAATGATTCGTGGTAAAGACAAGATACGTTTGGGCCAGAAAAATCCGTGCTCAAAATAAAATAAAAATAATTTGAGCACGGATTTTGTCGGTAAAAAAAGATGGATTCAAGGAGAGTTTTATGGAACGTATCAATAAGCTAGACCCATACTACGAGTTGTTTCTTGCGATAAATAAACTCGAACACTCAAGAAATCGGTCGGACAGGCAGATTCACATCGCTTACAACCAACACAGTCTTCGGTCCTTGGAGCAGAAGCGATTTGTTTAGCTTTACATCCGTCCCAGGGTATCATTTCTAATACATCAGTGGGGCACGCTCGAACACATTGAGTACATCCTATACATGTATCATAAATCTTTACTGAATGTGACATTGTATCTATACAGTTTTTAACATCATAAGATTTCGATCTAGTAAACTAACTTAGAAATGGATCCTATATTTAGATACCAGACGAATCAATGAGTGATCTATCTACTTCCGAATTGATTTAGGAGCTAGGGCCAAAATACTTTGATTTCTTCTTTTGTTGCAACCATGATCTTACTTTACCTATCAAACCTGCTAATTTGAATTAATTTATTACTATTCGAATTTTGATTTATATGATTAATACTATTTATTCAACAAATTTGATTGGTTACTACGAGTTGATTTTCTGTTACGATAAATTGATGAAACAATCGCGGGTCCAATAGCTGCTTCAGCGGCTGCAATGGCTATAACAAAAATTGAAAAAATGTCTCCTCTTAATTGACGATTATCAAAAATATCAGAAAATGTTACAAAATTTATATTAACTGAATTTAATATAAGTTCAAGACACATAAGGGCTCTAACCATATTCCGACTTGTGATCAATCCATAAATACCAATAGAAAATAAATAGGCACTCAAAACAAGTACATGTTCCAACATCATTAACCAACTCCTTATCAATCTTGATTCCTTTCAATCTGAACAATAATTCAATCGATTCGATTCTAACAAGTAGGAAACAAGGGAATATAT